CTGCAGATTTAAAGGAATGGAATAGAGAAATACATATTAAATGCACCTATAATGGTGTTCAATTATCAGAAAGAGAATTTCCAAAAAATTGGTTACTAGACGGTATTCAGATAAAAATCCTATTTCCTTTCTGTCTAAAACCTTGGCACGGATATAAACTAAGGTATTCTTATCTAGATCGAATCAAAAACAAAGGTCAAAAGGATGATTTTTGTTTTTTAACAGTTTGGGGAATGGAAACTGAACTTCCTTTTGGTTCTCCCCGAAAAAGGCCTTCCTTTTTTGAACCTATTTTAAAGAAACTCGAAAAAAAACTTGGAAATTTCAAAAAAATAATAAAAGAAATCTCAAAAATAAATAAAATTCTATTGATATTTAGTAGATTGAAAGAAGTAGATAAATCAAGAGAAACTAAAAAAGAAAAAGATTCGATAACGGATAATCAAATAATTAATGAATCAATGAATCAAATAAAATCTAGAAATTGGACAAATTTTTTACTAACAGAAAAAAAAATGAATGGTATAATTGATAGAACAAGTACAATTAGAAAAAAAATAGAAAGAATTACAAAAGAAAAAAAAAAAGTGACTCCAGTTAGTACTAATAAAAATAGTTGTAATGCTAAAAGATTTGAATTAACAAAAATTATTTGGCAAATATTAAAACGACGTAGTGCTCGAATAATCCGTAAATTTTATTTTTTTATAAAATTTTTCATTGAAAATATATATATAGATATCCTTCTATCTATCATTAATATTCCCAAAATACATACAAAACTTTTTCTTGAATCAATAAAAACTATTATTGATAAATCTATTTCCAATACTAAAAAAAATCACGAAAAAAGTAATAAAACCAATCAAAATACAATTAACTTTATTTCAACTATACAAAAGTCCTTTTATAATATTAGTAATAATAATTCACAGAATTTTGATGAATTATCCCCCTTCTCACAAGCATATGTATTTTACAAATTATCAAAAGTCCAAGCCCCTAACTTGTTTAAGTTAAGATCTATTCTTGAATATCGCGGAACATCTTTTTTTCTTAAAACTTCAATAAAAAATAATTTTGGCAGACAAGGAATAATTGATTCTAAATTAAAAGATAAGAAACTTCCGAACTCGAAAAAAAATCAATGGAAAGGCTGGCTAAGAGGTTATTATCAATATAATTTATCTCAGATTAAATGGTCTAAATTAATAGCACAAAAATGGCGAAATAGCACAAAAAAATGTCGTACAATTCGAGAAAAAATTTTTAACAAAGCGGATTCATATGAAAAAGAACAATTGAGTTATTATAAAAAACAAAGTGATTACGAAGTATATTTATTACCAAATCAGAAAGATAATTTTCAAAAATACTATAGATATAATCTTTTATCTTATAGATCTATTAATTATGAAAAGAGGGAGGACCCATCTATTTATAGATCACCATTCCAAGTAAATAAAACTCAAAATAATTTTTACAATTACACTACACAAAAAAGAAACAAATTTGCTAGATTAGCCTATATCCCTATCAATAATTTTCTAGGAAAAAGTACTAGTATATATATGGAAAAAAATATGGATCGAAAATATTTTGATTGGAAAATTATCAATTTTTGTTTTCAAAAAAAAATAGATATTGAAGCTTGGGTCAAGGTCAATACCAATAGGAACCAAAATACTAAGACCGAGGCTCCAAATTATCAAATAATTGAAAAAATTGATAAAAAAGATCTTTTTTATTTTATGATTCATCAAGATGAAGAAAGCAATTCAGACAATCAAAAAAAAAAATGGGATTGGATGGGAATGAATGCAGAAATACTAAGTCATCCTATATCAAATCTAGAACTTTGGTTCTTTCCAGAATTTTTCCTATTTTATAATGCATATAAAATTAAACCCTGGTTTATACCAAGAAAATTCCTTTTTTTGAATTTGAATATAAATGAAAATCTTAGTGAAACTAAAAACCTGAATAGAAAACAAAAAGGAATTATACCGTCAAACGAAAAAAAATATTTTGAATTCAAGAATAAAAAAGAAAAAGAATTTGCAAATCAAAGAGATCTTCGATCAACTATGCAAAACCAAGAAAGTCTTGTATCTGTTCTATTAAACCAAGAAAACGAGATTGCGGAAACTTATTCGGAATCAGACATGAAAAAACTACAAAAGAAAAAACAATACAAGAGCAATACAGAAGCAGAACTTGATTTCTTCCTCAAAAGATATTTACTTTTTCAATTAAGATGGGATGGTGCTTTGAATCAAAGAATGATCAATAATATCAAAGTATATTGTCTCCTGCTTAGACTGAGAAATCCAAAAAAAATAGCCCTATCCTCTATTCAAAGGAGAGAAATGAATCTTGATATAATGCTGATTAAAAAGAATTTAACTCTTACAGAATTGATGAAAAGGGGAAGATTGATTATCGAACCTCTCCGTCTGTCTGTAAAAAAATCAGGCCAGTTTATTGTGCATCAAACCATAAATATTTCATTAGTTCATAAGAGTAGACATCGTATTAATCAAAGATACCAAGAAAAAGTATATGCCGATAAGGAGGATTTTGATAAATCCATTCGAAGCCATCTAACTGGAAATAATAATTCTTATTTGTTTTTCCCTGAAAATATTTTAGCGTCTCGACGTCGTAGAGAATTGAGAATTCTAATTTGTTTCCATTCAAAGAATAGTCAAGGTATGGATAAAAATAGAATATTTTGTAATGGGAATAATTTAAAAAGTTCTAGTCAATTTTTGAATGAAAATAACGATCTTGATAGACATAAATTAATTAAATTAAAATTACTTCTTTGGCCCAATTATCGATTAGAAGATTTAGCTTGTATGAATCGCTATTGGTTTGATACAAATAATGGAAGTCGTTTCAGCCTGTTAAGGATACGTATATATCCCGCAATTGAAAGGTAATTTTTGAAACTTTATATAGTACCATATCTGATATATGAAAGCAAACAAATGCACATATAACTTGTCTTACATTTTAGTCTAATATATGATACTAATTTAATGTAATGAGGTATCCATTATTTCTAAAAACGAATCAACAAAATCTTCTGAATTTAAAGATTTAAACAATTTTCTTTTGAAAATGCAAAATAGACTATTGTTTTGTATACCTATTCGAATGCCAGTTTAATTTGATCGATTCTTTTTATTTAATAAAATTAGATATAGAATTCCATAAAAAATAAGTTTCTTATGTATACCAAATTAAACTAACTCACATTATTATTACTGATCAGTAAAATTCATATTTGTAAAAAAGGGGGATTTTTTTATGGTAAAAAATTTAGTCATTTCAGTGATTTCACAAAAAGAAAAAGAAGAAAACCCGGGGTCTGTTGAATTCCAAGTATTCTGTTTTACTAATAAAATACGAAAGCTTACTTCCCATTTGGAATTGCACAAAAAAGACTATTTATCTCAGAGAGGTCTGCGGAAAATTTTGGGAAAGCGCCAACGATTGCTAGCTTATTTATCAAAAAAAAATAGAGTACGTTATAAAGAATTAATAGGTCAGTTGAATATTCGAGAGATAAAAATGCGTTAATTTAAAAAATGATTTTACTTTTGATGACCCTCTTTTGATTTTCAGAAATTCATGGAAGAATGAATCGGGAAAAAACCTATGACTGCACCAGTTACAAAAAAGGACCTCATGATAGTCAATATGGGTCCTCACCACCCATCAATGCATGGTGTTCTTCGGCTCATCCTTACTCTAGATGGTGAAGATGTTATCGACTGTGAACCAATATTGGGTTATTTACATAGAGGGATGGAAAAAATTGCAGAAAATCGAACAATTATACAATATTTACCTTATGTAACACGTTGGGATTATTTAGCTACTATGTTTACAGAAGCAATAACTGTAAATGCACCAGAGCGGTTGGGAAATATTCAAGTCCCTAAAAGAGCTAGCTATATCAGAGTAATTATGTTGGAGTTGAGTCGTATAGCTTCTCATTTGTTATGGCTTGGACCCTTTATGGCAGATATTGGTGCACAGACTCCCTTCTTCTATATTTTTCGAGAACGAGAATTAATATATGATCTATTCGAAGCTGCCACCGGTATGCGAATGATGCATAATTATTTTCGTATTGGAGGAATAGCCGCCGATCTACCTCATGGCTGGATAGATAAATGTTTGGATTTTTGCGATTATTTTTTAAGGGAGATTGCTGAATATAAAAAGCTTATTACGCGGAATCCTATTTTTTTAGAACGAGTTGAAGGGGTAGGCGTTGTTAGTGAAGAGGAAGCAATAAATTGGGGTTTATCAGGACCAATGTTACGAGCTTCCGGAATACAATGGGATCTTCGTAAGGTTGATAATTATGAGTGTTATGACGAATTTGACTGGGAAGTCCAATGGCAAAAAGAGGGGGATTCATTAGCTCGTTATTTAGTACGAATCAGTGAAATGACAGAGTCTATAAAAATTATTCAACAGGCTCTGGAAGGAATTCCGGGAGGGCCCTATGAGAATTTAGAAATCCGACGCTTTGCTGGAGTCAGAAATACCGAATGGAATGATTTTGAATACCGATTCATTAGTAAAAAACCTTCTCCTACTTTTGAATTGTCAAAGCAAGAACTTTATGTAAGAGTCGAAGCCCCAAAAGGAGAATTGGGGATTTTTATGATAGGAGATCAGAATGTTTTTCCTTGGAGATGGAAAATTAGACCACCAGGTTTTGTCAATTTGCAAATTCTTCCTCAATTAGTTAAAAGAATGAAATTGGCTGATATTATGACGATACTAGGTAGCATCGATATCATTATGGGAGAAGTTGATCGTTGAAATGATAATTAATACAAGAGAAGTAGAAGCTATCAATTCTTTTTCTAGGTTGGAATTCTTAAAAGAAATCTATGATATAATATGGCTGTTTGTCCCTATTTTAACTACTGTATTAGGAATTACAATAGGTGTACTCGTAATTGTTTGGTTAGAAAGAGAAATATCTGCCGGGATACAACAACGTATTGGCCCTGAATATGCGGGCCCTTTGGGTATTCTTCAAGCTCTAGCGGATGGGACAAAATTGCTTTTCAAAGAGAATCTTCTTCCATCTAGAGGAAATATTAGTTTATTCAGTATTGGCCCCTCCCTAGCTGTCATATCCATTTTGTTAAGTTATTCAGTAATTCCTTTTGGTTATCATCTTGTTCTAGCCGATCTCAGTATAGGTGTTTTTTTATGGATTGCTATTTCAAGTATTGCTCCCATTGGACTTCTTATGTCAGGATATGGATCAAATAATAAATATTCCTTTTTAGGTGGTCTGCGAGCTGCTGCTCAATCAATTAGTTATGAAATACCATTAACTCTATGTGTGTTATCAATATCTCTACGTGTGATTCGTTAAAACATAAACTTTCTCTTATTTCGTTTTTCATTTCTAGGAAAAAAGTTAAATGAACTAAACCGGATAGTTATATGAGTGAAAGAAAACAGCTTAAAATTTCGCAGTAAAAGTGGAATCTCATTGCCTATGTACAAGAGGTAAATGAAAAGAAAACAACAGTCTAGACTGTTTATGTTTACCCCAAGCTTGATTCATTAGTCATCATGGCTTGAAGCGGGTTTAAAATAAAAGATCCAATTCTATAAAATTTTTACTATCTATTCCCATAGTTGTATTACTATAAGAATAATAGAGGATTGAGCAAAAAAGAGTGGATGATTAGGAACACCAAGATACAAAAAGGATTAGTAATGTAAATAATGCAAATTATCCAACCGAATATTTCGACATCAAGAAAATCAAATTGGGGCTTTAAGTTAGTAGAAACGACCAAGTAGTACTCCCCATGATTTCGATCCAGAGTATGCTCCTATCCCCGATTAAGTAAATAACTATTAAGAACGAAGTAATCTTTTACCCTTTTTTACGTCTCCCCTTTTATGAGAAAGGAGAATAGGAACAAAAAAAATAGAAAGAATGGAAATATAGAATAGAAAACAAAGACAGCTTTTTATTTTCTATCATAGAACTTTAAAGAATTAGAATTCTTATCCTGATTCATGAGCGAATGTCTAATTTTTGTAATCAAAAATCATAGGTTGAAATTTCTATTAATCTATTAATAAAAATTGCTACAAAAAAATATTTTATTTAAGGATTAAGTTATTACTCAACAAAGAACAATTGAATGGTTAAAAAAAAAGATGAGATCAATTCCGAAGCACGGTTTATTAGAAATATATTCTCTAGCAGACAGAATTTCATTGGTCTAATTCGGGACCTTACAATAAATATATTTTTAGTTTGTTTATCTATCGTACAAACATATTAAGATTAATAAAGAATATCGAACAGGTTTTTCGATTTCTCTGTGACCCTCGAGTAGCCGTATGAGATGAAAATCTCATGTACGGTTCTGTAATAGAGATGGTAGCAGTGATGTTATCACCGACTATGATTATCTAACAGTTCAAGTACAGTTGATATAGTTGAAGCGCAATCAAAATATGGTTTTTGGGGGTGGAATTTGTGGCGTCAACCTATAGGATTTTTCGTTTTTCTAATTTCTTCATTAGCGGAATGTGAGAGATTACCCTTTGATTTACCAGAAGCAGAAGAAGAATTAGTAGCAGGTTATCAAACCGAATATTCAGGTATCAAATTTGGTTTATTTTACGTTGCTTCATATTTAAATTTACTAGTTTCGTCATTATTTGTAACAGTTCTTTACTTGGGCGGTTGGAATCTTTCTATTCCGTACATATTTATTCCTGAATTTTTTGAAGTAAATAAAGCAAGAAAAATACAAACGGTTGGAGCTATAATTGGTATCTTTATTACATTAGCTAAAACTTTTTTATTTTTGTTCCTTTCTATCACAACAAGATGGACTCTACCAAGGCTGAGAATGGACCAACTATTAAATCTTGGATGGAAATTTCTTTTACCTATTTCTCTCGGTAATCTATTATTAACAACTTCTTCCCAACTTCTTTCGCTATAAAAAATAGTGATATTTTATATTTACCATTTGTCTCAAACAAGAGAAAGAAACAAATAGAAAATTTCTATAGACATTTACGATATGTTCCCTATGGTAACTGGGTTCATGAATTATGGTCAACAAACAGTACGAGCTGCAAGGTACATTGGTCAAGGTTTCATGATTACCTTATCTCACGCGAATCGTTTACCTGTAACCATTCAATACCCTTATGAGAAATTAATCACATCAGAGCGATTCCGGGGCCGAATCCACTTTGAATTTGATAAATGTATTGCTTGTGAAGTATGTGTTCGTGTATGTCCTATAGATCTGCCCGTTGTTGATTGGAAATTTGAACCCGATATTCGAAAGAAACGTTTGCTTAATTACAGTATTGATTTCGGAATATGTATCTTTTGTGGCAATTGCGTTGAGTATTGTCCAACAAATTGTTTATCAATGACTGAAGAATATGAACTTTCTACTTATGATCGTCACG